AGGTACGGTTGGTCGGGTTTACTTGGTTTAAGTTGGTTGGGTAGGTTTGTTCGTCGGTAGTATGGGAGTGGGGCTTATGGGTTTGGGTAGTGGAGTTGCTGTATTAATTTGGTGCTAGTAGAGCTTGGTATTTTGGTAATGCAGGACTTAGTTTGGTGACGAACGATGGACAAACGACGAACAAGAACGACGAACGATTCGGTTCGTGTTTATTAATGGAAGTCCAGTGCTTTTGATGAATGAAAAAAAGTTGAAAAGAGAACGAAAAAAGTTCGTGGAAAAGTGCAATTAGTGTTTTGACTGGAAATGCCTAGTGTTGTTTAAAAAGTTGTAAGAGAAAGGAAAAGAAAAAATATGYCCAACAAGCATTCACTAAATAGCAACATAAACCTCCGCCCGCGGAAATACCATAACCAAATGGACATGACAGTGCATCAGAGTCAAAATGATTCCCCTAACACTTGAAACCGTATCATTAATGGATCCCTGAGGACCAAAAACAGACCGCATACCAGTGTATGCTCACGTCAAGAGATTGTATTTACCGCCGGTGCACTGGAGGGGCTGCCTGAAGACGCCCCAAAAAAAAAGGGAACCAACCGCGCTAAAGAGGCTAGATGCCGCGATTAAGAGGCCAAATGGTGATCAATAGCCTACCAGATGTATTCGTAAAGTGCAAGTTCGTAGGACTAACCAAGATATGGCCCTGAAATAGGAACCAGAGGCGCAAAAGTGCAAGTAGTGCTAGGGGTGTAGGGGGAAAGAATGGTCCTGAAGCTAGTAACGTAGGATCTATATGCAGCGGGTTGCTGATTTCTCGTGAAAAGCCCGATCAATAAATAACCTGGTCCGACAGCTACCGGTCCTACAGGAATTAACGTAGAAGTATGTCCGGTTACCATGAAGTTCTATTCCCCAAGAATCATCCGTATGGTAGGAGAAAGGTAAGTAAAGAGTCGTGGAGGTTATGGGTGGGTTCTGGGGGAGATAGGGGATTTCCTTGATACCATTAATGAAGTTGTCCTTGAATGTGTAGATGGACTAGATAGGTGTATGTCCTTATTATACATTATTAATGTACATAGTACATACATATAATGTATTACATGAATTAATTGAATGTAATGGGGAAGATAGTTTAATGTACTAAATTACATATTGGGGGGAAAAAGGGGGGGGGGGAAATGGGGTTCCTGTAGTTGAATTACAACGACGGTTTTTCAGGTCGTAGGTCTTGGATAAAAGCCATGCGGGAATAATTATGACTTATTTTTTGCTTGTTTTAGGGCTTGGTTTTGTTTTGGGTGGGTTGGCGGTAGCATCTAATCCTTCACCTTACTATGGAGTGGTAGGGTTGGTGATGGGGTCTGTTGTGGGATGTGGATGGTTGGTAAGTTTGGGGGGATCTTTTTTGTCTTTGGTGTTGTTTATGGTCTATTTGGGAGGTATGCTGGTGGTCTTTGTTTACTCGGTTGCTTTGGCAGCGGATCCTTTTCCTGAGGCTTGGGGAGATTGGCGGGTTTTTGGTTATGTGGTGGGGATAGTCTTGGTACTTGTTGTTGGTGTGCTTGTTGGTGGGGTGGGTGGGGGTTTAGGGCTTGGGGCGGTTACTGTGGATGGAGGAGGTGTGTTTGTGATTCGGGTGGATTTTAGTGGTATTGCTATGTTTTATTCGTTGGGTGTTGGAATGTTTTTGGTAGCGGGGTGGGGGTTGTTGCTAACATTGTTTGTCGTGTTAGAGCTTGTACGGGGATTATCTCGGGGGGCTATTCGGGCGGTTTAAGGTATCAGAAAATAGTTTAATGTAGAATACCAGCTTTGGGAGTTGGTGGTAAAGGTTTGAGTCCTTTTTTTCTGAGTAGAGCTTGGTATTTTGGTAATGCAGGACTTAGTTTGGTGACGAACGATGGACAAACGACGAACAAGAACGACGAACGATTCGGTTCGTGTTTATTAATGGAAGTCCAGTGCTTTTGATGAATGAAAAAAAGTTGAAAAGAGAACGAAAAAAGTTCGTGGAAAAGTGCAATTAGTGTTTTGACTGGAAATGCCTAGTGTTGTTTAAAAAGTTGTAAGAGAAAGGAAAAGAAAAAATATGCCCAACAAGCATTCACTAAATAGCAACATAAACCTCCGCCCGCGGAAATACCATAACCAAATGGACATGACAGTGCATCAGAGTCAAAATGATTCCCCTAACACTTGAAACCGTATCATTAATGGATCCCTGAGGACCAAAAACAGACCGCATACCAGTGTATGCTCACGTCAAGAGATTGTATTTACCGCCGGTGCACTGGAGGGGCTGCCTGAAGACGCCCCAAAAAAAAAGGGAACCAACCGCGCTAAAGAGGCTAGATGCCGCGATTAAGAGGCCAAATGGTGATCAATAGCCTACCAGATGTATTCGTAAAGTGCAAGTTCGTAGGACTAACCAAGATATGGCCCTGAAATAGGAACCAGAGGCGCAAAAGTGCAAGTAGTGCTAGGGGTGTAGGGGGAAAGAATGGTCCTGAAGCTAGTAACGTAGGATCTTATATGCAGCGGGTTGCTGATTTCTCGTGAGAAGCCCGATCAATAAATAACCTGGTCCGACAGCTACCGGTCCTACAGGAATTAGCGTAGAAGTATGTCCGGTTACCATGAAGTTCTATTCCCCAAGAATCATCCGTATGGTAGGAGAAAGGTAAGTAAAGAGTCGTGGAGGTTATGGGTGGGTTCCGGGGGAGATAGGAGATTTCCTTGATATCATTAATGAAGTTGTCCTTGAATGTGTAGATGGACTAGATAGATCTATGTCCGTTTACATATTATGAACGTAGTACATGCATTGGATGTAGTACATAGAATGTAGCATTAAGATGGGGTAAATAGTTTAATGTACAATAATACATAGCGTGTGGTGGGGCGAGGAGGTCTTTGTTAGGGGGGTTCTAGTAAAAATTTAGCAATAATGGCCCGCTTAGCGGGCCGGGGGGGGGGGGGGGGGAAAGAAAAGGAAAGAGAAGAGAGGAAACTCTAAGAAGAGGGGCAGTCTTCATTCTTTGGTTTACAAGACCAATGTTTTTATAAACTATTAGAGTATTTTAGTGGTTGAGTATTTTGTTCTCTAGGGCTCCAGCTAGTGGGAGTAGGATTAGGAGGGTGGTGAAGTAGGTGAGGGAGGCTAATTGGCCGATAATGATGAATGGGTGTTCTACTGGTTGGCTACCTACTCACGTCAGGATTATGAGGTTGGCGATTAGGGTTCAGAATAGGAGTTGGGAGAGGGGACGGTAGGCTATAGTACGTTGTTTAGATTTATGGAGAAGGGGTATTATGAAGAGGATTAGTACGGAGGCAGCTAGGGCTAGTACTCCGCCTAGTTTGTTTGGGATTGAGCGTAAAATTGCATATGCGAATAGAAAGTATCATTCTGGTTTGATGTGGGGTGGTGTGATTAGGGGGTTTGCTGGGGTGAAATTTTCCGGGTCTCCTAACAGGTTGGGTGAGAACATGGATAGGGTTATTAGTGGAATTAGTACTAGTGTAAATCCTAGGATGTCTTTTAGGGAGAAGTAGGGGTGGAATGGAATTTTATCGCAGTTTGATGCGATGCCTAGGGGGTTGTTTGAGCCTGATTCGTGGAGGAATGTAAGATGAATTAGGGTTAGGCCTATGATTAGAAAGGGGAGGAGGAAGTGGAGGGCGAAGAATCGGGTTAGTGTCGGGTTATCTACTGAGAAACCTCCTCAGGCTCATTCTACGATGGTTTGGCCGATGTAGGGGACTGCTGAAAATAGGTTGGTGATAACTGTAGCCCCTCAGAAGGATATTTGTCCTCATGGTAGGACATAGCCTACGAAGGCTGTTGCTATGAGGGTGAGTAGTAGAATGATGCCTGTGTTTCAGGTTTCTTTGTATAGGTATGAGCCGTAGTAAAGTCCTCGGCCAATGTGGAGGTAGATGCAGATGAAGAATAGTGATGCTCCGTTTGCGTGGAGATTGCGGATTAGTCAACCATATTGGACATTTCGGCAAGTGTGGGCTACGGATGAGAAGGCTAGGGTTGTGTCTGCTGTGTAGTGTGTGGCTAGTAGAAGCCCTGTTACGATTTGTGTTATTAGGCAGATGCCAAGTAGGGAGCCGAAATTTCACCATGCAGAGATGTTTGGGGGGGTGGGGAGGTCGATTAGGGAGTTATTGACTATTTTTAGTAGGGGGTGTGATTTTCGAGGATTGGGGGCCATTTGTTTGGTCTAATGTGGGAGAGTAGGAGGAATAGTACGATCGAGAGGGCAAATGATCCTAGGTAGGTTTTGATTAGTCCGGTGTGTAGGGAGGTTGAGGTTTTTGATGCTATTAGTTGTAGGTGTGCGAGTCCTTCGGGGCCTAGTTTCTTATATCAGGAGAGGTCAATTAGGTGAGTGGCAATCTTTTGTCCGTTGTTTAGTAGGATGGTGGAGCTTAGGCGGTGTGTGAGGTGGTTGAAATAACCTAGTGTGGAGGAGAAGTTTGAGTATGTAGTTTGTTTTGGTGAGGTAAGGGTGTGGGTTATGCTTGAGAGTTCGATGGCCAGGATAATGCCAATGATTGTGATGATAATGGCTGTTGTTTTTGTGGTCGTGGGTATGGTTATTGGTGGAGTTTTTGATGGTGGGATGTAGGATGTGATTAATAGGCCGGCTACAATACTGCCTATGGCAAGGCGTGTGATTGGGTTGGTAATGGTTGGTGTGTTTTCATTTATAAGGGTAGTTGTGGGTGTGCGAGTGAATCCTGTTTGAATTAGGATTGTTATGCGGATGCTATAGGTTGCTGTGAATGATGTGGCTAAAAGTGTTAGGAGTAGTGCTCAGGCATTTAGGTAGGAGGTGTTCATGCTTTCGATAATGAGGTCTTTTGAGTAAAATCCTGCTAGAAATGGGGTTCCTATTAAGGCTAGATTGCCGATAGTAAGGCAGGTTGTAGTTGTTGGTAGGGTTTTTTGTAGGGCTCCTATTTTTCGGATGTCTTGTTCTCCGTTGAGATTGTGAATGATTGATCCGGAACATAGGAACAGTATGGCTTTGAAAAAGGCGTGAGTTGAGATGTGGAGGAATGTTAACTGGGGGAGGTTTAATCCGATGGTGACTATCATTAGTCCAAGCTGGCTGGATGTTGAGAAAGCAATGATTTTTTTTATATCATTTTGTGTAAGAGCGCAAGTAGCGGCAAATAGGGTGGATAGGGCCCCTAGGCAAAGACATAAGGTGAGGGCGGTTTGGTTGGAGGAGAGTATGGGGTGTATGCGGACTAGTAGGAAAATTCCAGCTACTACTATAGTGCTGGAGTGGAGTAGGGCAGAGACTGGGGTTGGTCCCTCTATGGCAGCAGGCAATCATGGGTGAAGGCCAAATTGGGCGGATTTTCCTGCGGCAGCAATAATTAGGCCGAGTAGTGGAAGGGTTTGGGTTTGGTTAGGTGGGATGGCTTGTTGGATCTCTCAAGTGTTTGTGGTTGAGGCGAGTCATGCTATGCTTAGGATAAGTCCGATGTCTCCGATTCGGTTGTAGAGTACGGCTTGGAGTGCTGCTGTGTTAGCTTCTGCACGGCCCTGTCATCAGCCAATTAGTAGAAAGGACATGATTCCTACCCCCTCCCAACCGACGAATAGAAGGAATATGTTGTTGGCGATAGTTAGCGTAAGTATAGCAATTAGGAATATTAGGAGAAAGTAGAAGAATTTTGTAATGTGAGGGTCTGATGCTATGTATCATGTAGCAAATTGAAGGATCGATCAGGTTACGAATAGTGCGATTGGGAAGAATATTATTGAGTATTGGTCTAGTTTGAAGCTGATGGGGATTTTGAAGTTTGTGATAAGTTTTCATTCTCAGTGTGAGATGAGGACTTCTGTCCCTGATGACATGAATAAGGCTGCGGGTAGGAGGCTGATTAAGAAGGCGGTTTTAACGATACGTGTGATGGTTGTGGGGGAGCTTTGGAGGTTATTTGAGAGCAAGGGGGGAAGGATTGGTGTGAGGATTGTTGCGAGTGTGAGTAGTATGGAGGTGTTTAGGAGCAGTGCTATCTCCATTACTTTCACTTGGATTTGCACCAAGATAAGTGGTTCCTAAGACCAATGGATGACTGTTATCCTTTAAAAGTTAAGGGGGCTGAGGTTTTAGGCTCAGATGCAAGAATTAGCAGTTCCTGTTGGTTAGACCTCCCCTCGGCAGACAAGAAGGCTTTAACTTCTGTTTTTAGAATCACAATCTAATGTTTTTGTTGAAACTATGCTTGCATAAGGGTATTCCTGAAATAAGGCTTGGTTTGAGAATAAGGAGGAGTAGGGGTGAAATGTGGAGTGTTATTAGGAGATGTTCTCGTGTGTTTGAGTTTTGTAGGGCTGTGATGTAGGGTGGTAGTATGCCTCGTTGGGTTGTTAATAGTATGAATAGAGTGTATGAGGCAGTTATTAGGGTTGCAGCCCCTGTTAGGATGATTGTGGTGGTTGATCAGTTGAATAGGGAGATTATGATGGTGAGTTCTGCTATTAGGTTTGTGGTTGGTGGTAGTGCTATGTTTGTGAGGTTGGCTAATAATCATCAGATAGATATGAGTGGTAGGAGGGGTTGTAGGCCTCGGGTTAGGAGGAGGGTTCGTGTGTGGGTGCGTTCGTAGTTTGTATTTGCTAGGCAGAATAGTATTGATGAGGTGAGTCCGTGGGAGATTATGAGGATTATTGCCCCGGAGAATGATCAGTTAGTTTGGAGTATGCTTGCAGCGAGAACTAGGCCTATGTGGCTTACTGAAGAGTAAGCGATGAGAGATTTTAGGTCAGTTTGGCGTAGGCAGATTGAGCTTGTCATTAGTGCACCTCATAGGGCTAATGTGATGAATGGGTAGTGTAAGTAGTTGAGGGATGGAGTGATTAATAGGGTGAGGCGTATGATGCCATATCCTCCTAGTTTTAGTAAGAGACCAGCGAGTAATATAGATCCTGCAATTGGAGCTTCTACGTGGGCTTTTGGTAGTCAGAGGTGTAGGCCATAGAGTGGTGCCTTTACTATGAATGCTATTAGTAGAGCTAGGCTTATTAGTAAGTTAGTTCAGGAGTTAGTGAGTATTGGGTGGCTTAGCTTGAGTATTAAGAGGTGTAGTGTGCCGATGTGTGTATGGAGGTATATAATTGCGATTAGTAAGGGTAGTGAGCTGATTAGGGTGTAGAATATTAAGTAGATGCCGGCACTTAAGCGTTCAGGTTGGTTTCCTCATCGTGTGATTAGGATTAATGTAGGGATTAGGGTTGCTTCGAATGCAATGTAAAATATTGTTAGTTCGGTGGTTGAGAATGCCAGGAGGAGGAAGGGATGAGCTGTAGTTAGGGTGGAGATGAAGATTCGCTTGCGAGTTAGTGGTTCATGTTGTATGTGGTTTTGGCTTGCTATAATTATGAGTGGTAGGAGTCAGCAGGATAGGACTAGTAGTGGGGAGGATACTTGATCGATGCCTGTTCATGGGGTTAGGTTTTTGTGTGGGTAATATGTTGGGAGTAGCCAGTAGAGGCTGGCTGTGGCAATTAGGAGGCTATGTGTGGTGGTGTTAGTTCACAGTGATTTTTGTGGGGATAGAAGGGCTGTTGGGAGTAGTATGATTGTTGGGATAAAAATTTTTAACATTGTAGGAGGTTTAGGTTGTGTAGGTGGTCGGACCCATGGGTTCGGGTGGAGGCGACTAGTATTGCTAAGCCTGTGCCTGCTTCGCAGGCTGAGAATGTTAGTATGAGTAGGGGGGTTAGGGTGAAGGATGTTGCTTGGTTTTCAATGGGTCATATTGCTAGTGCGATGTATATGGAGAGTATTATGCTCTCTAAACATAGTAGGGCTGAGATGAGGTGGGTTCGATGAAAGGCTAGTCCTAAGCAGCTTAGGATGAAGGCTGAGTAGAAGCTTAGGTGCATGAGTGACATAGAGAAGGGCATAGGGACAATCTATGGTTTGTTGAGCCGAAATCAACTGTCTTGGGTTAGACTACACTTCTGTTTATTCTGCTCATTCTAGGCCCCCTTGGAGTCATTCATATACTAGTCCTAGTGTGAGTAGAAGGATGATGGTGAAGGTTCAGGTTAGGGTGGTGGTAGGGGATTGTAGCTGTACTGCTCATGGTAGTGGGAGTAGAAGGGCAATTTCTAGGTCGAATAGGAGGAATAGGATGGCTACTGAGGAAGAATCGAATTGAGAATGGGAGTCGGGCAGATCCTAGGGGGTCAAAGCCGCATTCGTACGGGGATAGTTTTTCTGAGTCTGGGTTTGCTTGAGTAAGTCAGAAGTTTAGGGTGAGTAGGATAATGCTTAGGGCTAGGGACATGGTGAGTATAAATGTAATTATGTTAATTGCTCTTCTCTGGGATTTTTACCAGATTTTATAGATTGGAAGTCAATTGTAATTAATATACTAGAAGAGCAGGAACCTCATCAGTAAATGGTTATGTAGAGGAACAATCAGATGACGTCTACGAAGTGTCAGTATCAGGCAGCTGCTTCAAATCCGAAATGGTGGTTTGATGTAAAGTGGTATTTAATTAAGCGTAGGAGGCAGATTGATAAGAAGGAGGTTCCGATGATTACGTGAAGTCCGTGGAAGCCAGTAGCGATGAAGAAAGTTGATCCGTATACGCTGTCGGAGATTGAAAATGGAGCTTCGTAGTATTCTATTGCTTGTAGTGCGGTGAAGTAGAATCCTAAGAGGATGGTTAGGGTTAATGCATGGATGGCGTGTTTTCGGTTGCTTTCGGTGATACTGTGGTGGGCTCATGTTACTGTGACACCCGATGCTAGGAGGATTGCTGTGTTTAGTAGGGGCACTTCTATGGGGTTTAGGGGTTTGATTCCTATTGGGGGTCATTGTCCTCCTAGCTCTGGGGTAGGTACTAGGCTTGAGTGGAAGAATGCCCAGAAGAAGCCTAGGAAGAAGAATACTTCGGAGGTGATGAATAGGACTATTCCATATCGTAGGCCCTTTTGAACAGGTAGGGTGTGGTGGCCCTGGAATGTGCTTTCTCGTACGATGTCTCGTCATCATTGTAGTATGACTAGGAGCATGGAGATTAGACCTAGGTATAAGAGTTGGGATGAGTTGTAATGGAATCACATAATTAATCCGGAGGTTGTGAGTAGGGCAGCGATTGCCCCGAAGATGGGTCATGGGCTTGGGTCTACTATGTGGTATGAGTGTGCTTGGTGAGCCATTAGATGTTTTCTTGTAAGTATAAGCTTAGGAGGAGGACGAAGACATAGGCTTGGATTATAGCTACGGCCACTTCTAGGATAGTTAGTAGAAGTAGTACTGATGCGGTTAGGATGGATACTGATGGCAGGATGGGAAGCAGTGCAATGGTGGCGGTGGAAATAAGTTGGATTAGTAGGTGACCCGCTGTGAGGTTAGCTGTGAGTCGTACTCCTAGGGCTAGTGGTCGGATTAGTAAGCTGATAGTTTCGATTAGGATTAGGGCAGGAATTAGTGGTGTTGGTGTACCTTCTGGGAGGAGGTGGCCTAGGGATGTTGTTGGTTGATATCGTATACCTATGAGTAGGGTTGCTAGTCAAAGTGGGAATGCCAGGGCTATGTTTATCGATAATTGGGTGGTGGGGGTAAATGTGTATGGTAGTAGGCCTAATAGGTTGATTGTTAGTAGGAATATTATTAGTGATGTCAGGGTTAGTGCTCACTTGTGTCCTTTTTTATTTAGGGGCATTATTAGTTGCTTTGTGGTTAGACTAATTAATCATAGTTGGAGGGTTGACAGGCGGTTGGTAACTCATCGGTTGGTTGGTGATGGGAAGAGAAGTGCAGGGAACAAGATTGAGAGTAGGATGAGTGGGATGCCTAGTAGGCATGGGCTTGCGAATTGGTCAAAGAAGCTTAGGTTCATGGTCAGGTTCAGGATGGTGTGGTGTTGGTTATAACTAGTTTGTTTGTGGGGGTGTTAGCTTGGGTGAGTTGAAGGAGTTTAGGTTGGATGATTAGTGTGAAGGTCATCCATGATATTAGTATGATAAGAAGTCATGGGTTTGGGTTGAGTTGTGGCATATCATTAAGGAGGGTGAATGTTCCTCTTTCTCCAGCTTAAAAGGCTAGTGCTGTTGCATAGCTTCTTAATGGTTAGGATGATAGGATGGATGATCAGTGTTCAAAGTGGGTGAGAGGGGTAGATTCTACTACAATTGGTATGTAGCTGTGGTTAGCTCCGCAAATTTCCGAGCATTGGCCATAGAAGATTCCTGGTCGGGTGGTAATGAATGATGTTTGGTTCAACCGTCCTGGGATTGCGTCAGTTTTTACACCAAGGGCTGGGATTGCTCAGGAGTGAAGTACGTCACTTGCAGTGACGATGATACGGATTGGAGATTCTATTGGAATGACTACACGGTGGTCTACTTCTAGGAGTCGAAAGTGGCCGGGTGATAGTTCTGTTGTTGGGGTTATGTATGAGTCAAATGTTAAGTCTTTGAAGTCAGTGTACTCGTAAGTTCAGTATCATTGGTGGCCGATAGCTTTTAGGGTGAGGTCTGGCTCGTCGACTTCGTCTATTATATATAGGATTTGTAGGGATGGTAGGGCAAGTAGGATGAGGACAATGGCTGGTAGGATTGTTCAGATTAGTTCAATTTCTTGGGCATCGACGGTGGTTGATGATAGTTTTTCTATCAGTATTAGTGTTAGTAGGTATAGGACGAGGCTGCAGATTGCTAATGCAACTATTAAGGCGTGGTCATGGAATTCAACTAATTCTTCTATGATTGGGGATGAGGCGTCTTGGAAACCAAATTGTGAATGGTTGGCCATGTGAGATGTACAGGAGTTTTGCCTGTGATTTAGTCTTGACGGGTCTATGTAATTGGTTTACTAACATCTCATTGGGAAGAAAGGAGCATGGACGGTTTAAATGCGACTGGCTTGAAACCAGTGTAGGGAGGTTCGATTCCTTCCTTTCTTGTACTTGGACGAAGGCTGGTTCCTCGAATGTGTGGTATGGTGGTGGGCAGCCGTGGATTCATTCAATATTGGTTGTAGTTATTTCTGGTTGTAGGACTTTGCGTTTTGATGAGAGAGCTTCTCAGATAATGAATATTAGTATGATTGCAGCTGTTATTGAGATTAGTGAGCCGATAGAGGATATTGTATTTCATAGGGTGTAGGCGTCTGGGTAGTCTGAATACCGTCGAGGTATTCCAGCTAGGCCTAGGAAATGTTGTGGGAAGAAGGTTAGGTTTACGCCTGTGAACATTACTCCGAAGTGTGCTTTGGCTCATGTAGGGTGAAGGGTGAATCCTGTGAGTAGAGGGAATCAGTGGGTGAATCCTGCTATGATAGCGAAGACGGCTCCTATTGAAAGGACGTAGTGGAAGTGGGCCACTACGTAATATGTGTCATGTAGGGCAATATCTAGTGATGAGTTGGCTAGGACGATTCCTGTTAAGCCACCGATTGTGAATAGGAAGATAAAGCCTAGGGCTCATAGTATTGGGGGGTCTCATTTGATTGTTCCTCCGTGTAATGTTGCTAGTCAGCTGAAGACTTTAATGCCGGTTGGGATGGCGATGATTATAGTGGCGGATGTGAAGTATGCTCGAGTGTCTACGTCTATCCCAACTGTAAATATGTGGTGGGCTCATACAATGAAACCTAGGAATCCGATTGATAGTATGGCTCATACTATACCTATATAGCCGAATGGTTCTTTTTTGCTTGAGTAGTATGTTACTACGTGGGAGATAATTCCGAAGCCTGGTAAAATTAGGATGTACACTTCTGGGTGTCCGAAAAATCAGAAGAGGTGTTGGTATAGGATAGGGTCACCTCCTCCAGCTGGGTCAAAGAATGTGGTGTTGAGGTTTCGGTCAGTTAAGAGTATTGTAATACCAGCAGCGAGAACTGGAAGTGAGAGTAGTAGTAATACAGCAGTGATAAGTACGGATCATACGAATAGGGGGGTTTGGTATTGTGAGAGGGTTGGGGGTTTTATGTTAATAGCAGTTGTGATGAAGTTGATTGCACCTAGGATAGATGATACACCGGCTAGGTGGAGGGAGAAGATGGCTAGGTCTACTGAGGCTCCGGCGTGGGCTATGTTGCTGGCTAGTGGTGGATATACTGTTCACCCTGTGCCAGCTCCTGCTTCTACTGTTGAGGAGGCTAGTAGGAGTAGTAGGGATGGAGGTAATAGTCAGAAGCTTATGTTGTTTATACGTGGGAAGGCTATGTCTGGGGCGCCGATTATGAGCGGGACAAGTCAGTTACCGAAGCCTCCGATTATGATTGGTATGACTATGAAGAAGATTATTACGAATGCATGGGCTGTGACGACTACATTGTAGATTTGGTCGTCGCCTAGTAGAGTGCCAGGTTGGCCTAGTTCTGCACGGATGAGTAGGCTAAGGGCAGTGCCAACTATGCCGGCTCAGGCGCCGAAGATTAGGTATAGTGTGCCAATGTCTTTGTGGTTGGTTGAGAATAGTCATCGGTTGATGAATGTCATAGGTAAGATGGCTGAGTGTTGAAGCGTTAGGCTGTAGTCCTTTTTACAGAGGTTTAATTCCTCTTCTTATCGGCTCCGTAGTGAAGTTCATGTTGAGTTGCAAGCTCATTGATGTACGCTAAGTGCGTGCCGGAGTCTGGTAGATGGAAGCCTGCTGGTTTGGGCGCTTAGCTGTTAACTAGGACTTTGTGGGATCAAGACCCACCCGTCTAGGAGAGGCTCTAGCTTAATTAAAGCACTTGAGTTGCATTCAGGGGATACAGGATAGTGCCCTGTGGGTCTTAGCAGAAACTAAGAGGGTTTAACTCTTGTTTAAGGCTTTGAAGGCCTTCGGTTTTGGTTATCCTAAGTTTCTAAATGGTTGCTAGAATTAAGGGGGATAGTGGTAGTAGCAGGGTTGATAGGGCTATGAGGATTGCGATTGGGGTGGTTGTTGGTTTGGTGAGGTGTCATTGTTTTATGTAGTTGGTAGAGTTGGGGGGTAGTGTGATTGTTGAGTAGTATGTGAGGCGGAGGTAGAAGAATAGTCCTAGGAGTGAGAGTATGGCAATAATTGTGGCGGTTAGGGCTATTGCTTGTTTGGTTAGTTCTTGGATAATGAGCCACTTAGGTAGGAAACCTGTTAGTGGGGGCAGGCCCGCTAAGGAGAGTAGAACTAGTATTAGGGTTGCGTTTAGTATGGGGGATTTTGCTCAGGTCGTTATTAGTGTTGTTATTGTTATGGCCTTAGTTGAGTTGAAAGTTAGGAATACAGTTGTGGTTGTGATGACGTATAGGTAGAATGTCAGTATAGATAGTTTTGGGTTGTAAATAATGATAATGGTTATTCATCCAAGGTGGGTGATGGATGAGAATGCTAAAATCTTTCGAATTTGTGTTTGGTTGAGGCCCATTCATCCTCCAATGGCTGTAGATGTGATGGCCAGGGTGGTTATTAGGGTTGGGTTTAGGGAGTTGGAGGTGAGAAGGAGGATGGTGATTGGGGGGAATTTTATTACTGTTGATAGGAGTAGGGCAGTGGTTATAGTTGTGCCTTGTAGTACTTCTGGAAATCAGAAGTGAAATGGAACTAGGCCAAGTTTTATTGCAATTGCTGTTGTTAGGAAAATGGATGGTGTAGGGAGAGTTAATTGGGTGATGTCTCACTGTCCTGATGATCATGCATTGGCTATGCTGGAAAAAAGGAGAATGGCAGAGGCGGTTGCTTGCACTAGGAAGTATTTAATTGCTGCTTCGACAGCTCGTGGGTGATGTGATTTTGAGATTAAGGGGATAATGGCGAGGGTGTTGAGTTCTAGTCCGACTCAGGCTATTACTCAGTGGTTACTAGAGATTGTTATGGTTGTGCCTAGGGCTAGAGTTATGTAGGTAATTAGTTTTGCATGTGGGTTCATTAGTAGAGGAAGGGGTTGAACCATCATTTTCGGGGTATGGGCCCGATAGCTTTGTTAGCTGACCCTACTAGGAAATAATATAAGGGAAGTATGAAGGGTTTTGATCCCTTTTGTATAGGTTCGACTCCTATTTTTCTAATATTTGTTTGTAGGAAATGAGGGGATTAGTCTGCCCCTATGTTCACTTTATCATAGTGACCCTTTGCGTTCAGGCACATTTCCTTAAGCAGGGGGAATGCCTGCATAGGAGGTTGGTATGCTGGTGTGCCATAAGCATAGTGCAAGTGTTAGTGGTAGGAAATTTTTTCAGAGAAGGTGTATGAGTTGGTCATAGCGGAAGCGTGGGTAGGAGGCACGGACTCATAGGAAACCGGAGGAGAGTAAAAGGACCTTTGTTGTAAGGATTACTGTGAACAGCTGTGGGGGTATGTTAAGTGAGCTTGGATTTAAGAATAGAATAGTGGTTAGGGTATTTATTAGTATGATGTTTGCGTATTCAGCTAGGAAGAATAGTGCGAATGGTCCTGCTGCATATTCTACGTTGAAGCCAGAGACTAATTCGGATTCTCCTTCGGTGAGGTCGAATGGGGCACGGTTAGTTTCGGCTAATGTAGAGGTATATCATATCATTGCTAGGGGTCAGGAGGAAAAGATAAGGCATAGGGGTTCTTGGGTGACTGAGAGTGTGTGTAGTGTGTAGTTTCCGCTTAGTAAGATTACGGATAGTAGGATAATGGCTAGTGTGACTTCGTAGGAGATGGTCTGTGCTACTGCTCGGAGGGCTCCGATAAGTGCGTATTTTGAGTTTGAAGCCCATCCTGACCATAGAATTGAGTATACTGCTAGGCTTGATATAGCTAGTAGGAAGAGGAGGCCTAGGTTTAGGTCAGTTAGGGAGAATGGTAAGGGAAGGGGGATTCAGATGGTGAGTGCTAGTAAGAGGGCTAGTATGGGGGTTATGGTGAAGAGAAAGGGGGAAGATGTAGACGGGCGGATTGGTTCTTTAATGAAGAGTTTTACACCATCAGCTACAGGCTGTAATAGTCCGAATGGGCCTACGATGTTTGGGCCTTTTCGGGATTGTATATAGCTTAATACTTTTCGTTCTACAAGAGTTAGAAAGGCTACAGCAACTAGGATTGGGATAGCATAGGATAGGGTTATTACTATGTTGGTTAGGGTGGGAGATCAGGACATTAGTTTGGAGCTAGGGAGAGGATTTGAACCTCTGGGTAAAGGGCTTAAGCCTTTTGCATTTGCCGGGCTCTGCCACACTAGCTGCCCTTTTCTAGGGTGTTGGTTGGGTGTTAGTTCCATTCGTATTTTAGAAGGGGTCAATACTTGGGGAGGGGGCATGCTTGTGGTATTGGCCCCACTCTTTCGCTCCTTTCGTACTAGGAAGAGTAATACATAGATAGAAACCGACCTGGATTGCTCCGGTCTGAACTCAGATCACGTAGGACTGTTAATCGTTGAACAAACGAACCCTTAATAGCGGCTGCACCATTAGGATGTCCTGATCCAACATCGAGGTCGTAAACCCCCCTGTCGATATGGGCTCTTGAGGGGGATTGCGCTGTTATCCCTGGGGTAGCTTGGTCCATTGATCATTTGTTTGTTGGGTCTGGGTACTGTTAGTACGTTGGGTGGTTGCTCTAGGTTAAGAGGTGTGGTCTTATTTTTGGAGGTTTTGTTTTTCTCCAAGGTCGCCCCAACCGAAAAATGCAGGCCAGTTGCTTGGTGGTGTGGGCCTAGTAGGTGTGCAGTTGTGTGTGGTGGCCGCTGATTTTTAAGTTCCACAGGGTCTTCTCGTCTTATGTGTGTATTCCTGCTTTTGCACGGGAAGATCAATTTCACTGATTATCTGTAAGAGACAGTTAAGGCCTCGTTTAGCCGTTCATACAAGTCTCGATTTATGGGACAATTGATTGCGCTACCTTCGCACGGTTAGGATACCGCGGCCGTTAAACTGTGGTCACTGGGCAGGCATCACCTTCAATACTTGGATTGCTGAAGGCTATGTTTTTGGTAAACAGTCGGGTCTTTGGTTTGCCTAGTTCCTTTTACAGATTTTAATCTTTCTAGTAAGCGCTCCTGGGTTGGGTTAACAGTGCAATTCTAATGTGGTGCTTGTTGTTGGTGGGGTGTTAGTTAGGCATTGTTAATAATGTGTGTATGTAAGCTTGCGCTTGAGAGGGGAATCCCTAGTTACTCATTTTAGCATTGATTCTTCTATTGGCATAGGTTGGCCCGTTAGTGGGGAGGGATTCGTATTGTTTCCGAATTTCTTTAATGTGGAGCTTTGACGCACTCTTTGTTGGTGGCTGCTTAAGGGCCTACAAGGTTTGTGGAGAACTTTGGTTATCCTCTATGGTAGGTTGTTTTCTTTTTTAAAGGAGCTGTACCTCCTTTAAATTGCTCTTGATTGATTACATTAAGGTTATTGGGCCTGGAGGAAAAAGCAATCAAGGGGGAACTTAGATTCATTTCACAGGCAACCAGCTATCACTCGGCTCGGTTGGCTTTTCACCACTACTAGCAAGTCATCCCACTCTTTTGCTACAGAGACGGGTTCGCTCATTAGATAGCTGCTTGCAAGTAGCTCGCTCGAGTTTCGGGGGGGCAAGCTTAAATTCGTTTTGCTTGGGAGTTCTTGCTAAATCATGATGCGAGAGGTACAAGGGTTAATCTTTGCTATGTGTTGCTGTGGTTTTCACTGTTATTTCATCCTTCCCTTACGGTACAAGTCTCTATCGCTCCATTTCATGCTTTTCTATCGCCTATACTGGGCTAAGTGAATGCTTTAGTTTAGTGGAAGTAGTTGGTTTTTAGTATAGTGTGGTTGGGCTAGAGGTTGGCTTCAAGGCGATCTGGTGTGGCAGATATCTTTCAGGTGTAAGCTGAATGCTTTGTGTTGTAGCTACGTCTTGATGTGCTAAGTGCACTTTCCAGTACACTTACCTTGTTACGACTTACCTCATCTTCAGCTTTTGGGTGTGTTAGTTATCTAAGAGGGTTGTAGCTTGTGAGGAGGGTGACGGGCGGTATGTACGTGCCTCAGGGCCAGCTTAAATTGGGCTTTATTATCCTGTTTTACTGCTAAATCCGCCTTCTGGGGGAAGGTTTCATGCCCCCTTTCGTTGGGTTTTCTATCTTAGAAAATGTAGCCCATTTCTACCATCTCATTAGCTATACCTCGACCTGTCTTGCTAGCGGGCGTAGCTGTTGCGCTCACTGTTAGTCTCTCAGGGAAGGTGAGCTGGCGACGGCGGTATGTAGGCTGTTTTGGCAAGAGATGGTGAGGTGTAACGTGGGTTATCGATTACAGAACAGGCTCCTCTAGGTGGGTTTGAGGCACCGCCAAGTCCTTAGAGTTTTAAGCGTTTGTGCTCGTAGTTCTCGGGCGAATGCTTTAGTTAGTCAAGCATTGAGATTTAGGGCCAGGCATAGTGGGGTATCTAATCCCAGTTTGTGCCCTGGCTTTCGTGGAAGTTAGTCAATCGTATAGTTAGGGTCATCTTTGGGATGAGTTTAAGTGCATCCTTAGCTTGTGACAGCTTAGTTGCGTTTTAACCCTAGTTGTTTGGATAGGGGGTATCCACTCTTTACGCCGAATACTAGTTAATTTGGGCCTCTTGTGTGACCGCGGTAGCTGGCACAAGATTTACCGGCCCTGGTAGGTGCTATGGCTAAGTCAAGTTTTCACTTATTGCTTAATGTTAATTACTGCTGAGTGCCCGTGGGGGTGTGGCTAAGCAAGGCGTCTTAGGCTGCGGCCTTGGGCGTGCCTGATGCCAGCTCCTGTTGTCTTGGTAAGAAGTTAGGGCATTTTCACCGGGGTGCGGATACTTGCATGTATATGTCTAGCACGAACTAACAGTAAGGTTAGGACTAAGTCTTTTGTCCTCGGGAATAGATCAACCGTCTTGGCATCTTCAGTGCCATGCTTTGTTGTAAGCTACGGGGAC